TTAAAGTTAAAGTCATAAGGTTTTGTATATAATAGCAAAACAAAAAGGATTTCAATTATACCATTATTATGATATTACATATTTGAATTTGAGAAAAATAAAAGGATTCGGTATTTGGGAGATAAATACAAAGACAGAAAAATCAGAAACAACATAGGATCCATTTTTTTAGCACTTAACCGTCTTTATGTTAGAGATTTCGTTATTCAAAAAAAAAAAAACGATTCGCAGAGAAAAGAAATATTTCTACTTTACTTTACTGATTTTTGAATAGAATATGATTTGAAGTGTATAAGAAGGGTTGCACTTATTAAACACGTATGCGGATAGCTATAATATCCGACTTCTCTTTTATTGCTGGTTCTATTCGGGACAGTCCAGGTCGTGTTCTATCAAAAGAGAATTTCTATTTAATGCAAAATTGAAGTGAAGTAGGATAATTTTCTGATAATTACCTATAGACAATATATCTAAATAATAGATATCTGTGTAACAATTTATGTTCTGGGGTTTACATATACTGATATGTTTTGTTATAATTGAAATTGAGAAGGATTTTTTGATTGAAAAAATAAATACTGATTAGTTCTGTCTCAATTTGTATTTTCTTATGTCATTAGGAAAACACAATTTGCGATTCAAATCCCAGAATTGTCATTAATTCGAACTAAGCAGTCAATAGTTAATGGTTCAAGTTTGTCGGCTGAAAATCCACATTTGATTTCTCAATAGAAAAGCCAGAGAATGTTTTTAGCATTGTGGATTTTCCAATACTATACAATCAATCGAAGGGATGGATAAAATCCAAAAAGGGTGTTTCTTTTAGGAAAAGAATTAAGGAAAACAGGAGTCAAAATCCAAGTACAATAAAACTTCAGCAATCTGGGAAAATTTTCATCTATTTTGTATTATTTTGGCGGCATGGCCGAGTGGTAAGGCGGGGGACTGCAAATCCTTTTTCCCCAGTTCAAATCCGGGTGTCGCCTGATCAACAAAAAAACTCGAAATCTCTTTTTCTCTTCGGTTCCGCTTATAGAACTCGCAGAATTCTTCCCCGTTAGAAGCAGAGGAAACAGACTGTTAATGCTTTGTTGATTCTAAGCATGTGGTCTGAGGGTTTTCTAAACAAAAAGAGTGTGAATGCTCATTCGCATCTAGGATTCAAGGAAATATTCGAATCTACTGGTAGAGGGTCTATCAAGACTTCACGATTCCCTTCTATTACTAAGGGAGTGTCTAATGACTGGATCTTGAATCAGATTGTAGAGCCTGAATAGGAAATCTGATTCAATTAAGAGTTTTGGAAGGAGGTGCAATATACGACGGACTCGCGAGAATCTCCGAGTGCTCAGGTATCCAACCAATATTAGATTGGATTGATAATTGACTTTTATAGAAAAAGGGGCAAACAGAAAGAATTTCTTTGCGGCAACCCCTAGACAAGCCCCCTCTTTCAGAGCGATAATGGGGAAGGGGGGTACCGGATCAAATGGGGAAATAGAGGTCTGTAATAGATAGAGATTTCTGGTTTTTCGGGATTTCTCCCTTGTCTGTTTTTACTTACTAAGGTCAACAAAACAAAAAAAGAATAGGCCTTATTATTCTTATTCCTACATATTCCCATTCCCTTCGGGTCTTACTACGTATTTTGCTTGTGTTTAATCTTTCCCGATTCGAAATCATAATCGATTTATTGGATTGGTTTCTCGATAGTGTTCGGTCAGAATCCCTTTTTGACTCTGCGCCATGGATTCCACTATTATTAGGGAGGAATAATGGAAAAATTCCTTCGTATTTATAGAGATAGGGGACATAATTCACATGGATATAGTAAGTCTCGCTTGGGCTGCTTTAATGGTAGTCTTTACATTTTCCCTTTCACTCGTAGTGTGGGGAAGAAGTGGGCTCTAGAAGTACTACTAATTAAGTTGAGGAATCAAACCGTATCAATTGTTTTATAGATCGTTCTGCAACGCGTTTTGAACTATTTAAAATCAAAATCTCTGAATTTCGAATCCCATTGGACTCCAATGGAGTTATCTATGATATGAATCATACTCTTTCTCTCAAAGAGATATTTCAGTGATTCCCGTGTTTGTATTTCGAAAAGAAAGGGATTCCGATGATTGGAAATTTCTTCTAACCTAAAATTCTTCCGAAATTTTCTATTTCAATCAATGGAATGAGCTCTTACTATCTTTATAGATAGATACTGAGAAAGACTAGACTTTTTTTTATTTCTTTCCCTCTTTATTGTTCAAAGAAGAAGACGTTTTGTTAAGTGTATACGCACTTTCTATGAGAAATGATATAGAGATAGTGGTTGTCTAATGAGAGACTATGCAATAATAAGATCTTACCTTGAGCGAGTCACATATGGGTCATTTACCGATTGGTTTCTAATTTTAGAAAGTCGATTTATGCTTTATCGACTTATTTCATATCATGGTTCGGGCATTAAAAATCGGTGAGGTTTTCTCTTCCTTATTAGTAAAAGGAAAGGAATTAGAATCCTAAGATAAGAGTGATTTCCGATTGATCGGAACAAATCGATGTAGTAAATTGGGTGTTATGTCAATTCCATACAATATATGATATGGAATTAATATACATCTATGAAGAGAATATTGTAGATTGATCTATAAAAACTTAAGCCTTTATCTTTATTCTAGATTACAACTTTATAGACTAAAAGATAGATAGTATGGTAGAAAGAAAGATGCATCTATTTCTTTCTACCATACTATCTATCTCTTAGAATACTGCTGATTATAGTCCGCTCATTTCATTTAAGTTAAGACGCGAAATTGGAATCCTTTTCATTTGACTTCGTCAATTTTTGATAAGAACTCAGAAGGAAAGTTTCGTTCAAATGAATTTTCAAATTCAATTGAATTAATCATTTTGACTGACTGTTTTTACGTAAATGATAAGTAGAAAGGCGGTAGGAACTAGAATGAATAGCGCAGTAGCAATAAATGCAAGAATATTTACTTCCATAATCTCATCGTTTTTTTTACTTCGCAATAACTCGGGATTTAATCCCCTAGAGATGATAAATATTTCGTCTGTAAATTCAATGAATGAATTACCTCTCGATGATCTTGAATCGGATCAATATCATGAATAACAATATCTGATCTATCAAATCAATTCGTCGTCGAGACTTGAATAGTATAACATAGGAAGTTCTTTTATCCATACCGAATCCAAATTTGGATTCCTGACCCAATCAATCCAAAATTCCTTTATTTAGAATCCATTTCCTTGTTTTTTTCTATAACCTACCTTGCGTCTTCCTTGTACAATCATCTGATAAAGGATCATCAGATTGCCTTTCCACTTCGATTAGTCACATAGTTACAAATCTAAACAAACAATAAAAGCGAAATGGAAAAATAGAAAAGAAAAAAGAAATAACGACCCCTTATTTGCTTTGGAAATGAAAGTATGCCCCCCGACACCCTTTCATAGTTCATAGAAAGGGAAAAAATGAATTGATGTATTTATGGGATATTGGATCCGTCGGGACTGGCGGGGCTCGAACCCGCAGCTTCCGCCTTGACAGGGCGGTGCTCTAACCAATTGAACTACAATCCCAGGGAAATAAGGGATCTAGCAGAAAATTTGATTCTTTTTTATCTTCGTATGGGGTATTTCTGAAGGACAAGAGGGGGTTAGACCATTTCATGGTAGATTGGCGAATTATTGGGCCGAGCTGGATTTGAACCAGCGTAGACGTATTGCCAACGAATTTACAGTCCGTCCCCATTAACCGCTCGGGCATCGACCCAGGAAGAATCAATTTTAGGCTTATTGGTAATCCATGATCAACTTCCTTTCGCAGTACCCTACCCCCAGGGGAATTCGAATCCCCGCTGCCTCCTTGAAAGAGAGATGTCCTAAACCACTAGACGATGGGGGCCGACTTGTCCAACCGCCCTCATACTATGATCATAGTATGATCAGTTTTTTGAAATTGTCAATATAATGGAATGATATGATTAGATCCAAAGAATCTTTCCGTTTTTCAGAATTGTATAGAATTTTTGGATTCGTCATTGATATTCATTATCAATCGACATTCTCTATATAAATCTACTAAAATAAATCTAGTAAGCGGGATCAAGAAGTTATCAAAAATTTTCTCTAAGACTTTAGTTCAAGGGGACAAGTAGAATCTCTTCATCACATGATTCGATGAAATATCTTGAAATTTCTTTTATGTCGAATTGGTAAGTGTACATGTATGTTATGTACCAATCAAGCCAATTTTGTTTTGATAGGGATCATCTCAATAAAAAAAAATTAAGGCGGGTCTTGAAACAATTCATTTTAGTCTAGACTTGCTAGGCAAATCCATTTGATTATTCCAAAATCAGCCACTAGCCACCATGAGTCTACTGCATATACTTATGTATATAATATATGTGCATATAGAAATTTTATCCACATAGTGATTCGTTCGGGAATTAAATCAAATAAGCCCTTTTAACTCAGTGGTAGAGTAACGCCATGGTAAGGCGTAAGTCATCGGTTCAAATCCGATAAGGGGCTTTAATTTTTTTTTCAGAAAAGTCCAGTCATAGTATTCAGAAAATAGAGATCTTTTTTTTATTTAGTTGAAATAAAAAAGGAACTAACAAAATAATACGTTATCATTATACTGAATACTGAGTTAGAGTATAGTAGTTCTAGTTAGAAAGTCGGTAAATATTCATTATTATGAATACGCCCCTTGAATCATCAAAGATCTCTATTTTGCATTATACCAATCAAATCCATTGGAAAGATTCGAAATCAACAAAAGAAAAAGTAAGTGGACCTGACCCATTTAATTATGACTATATCCGCTATTCTGATATTAAACTTCGATAGAGATGAAATTTGAATTGGAACAGTTGACCCCCCTCCTTTTTTGAATTTCATTTCTTTGGACTTCGAAAGAATTTGTCGATATTTCCGATTAAATCTTCTTGTTCCTAGATTTTCTATGGGAA